TTCTAGCCTTAATTATTATTCTGAATCTTTTTCCATTTTTTTGAAATAGTAAAAAATTAGGAGATTCAAATTGGTCAAATGATATGATTCCTATTGAAGAAAAAGAAAAAAGTACTTTTTTCTTTTATTAAAATTCAATAATATTATTATTATTAAATAATAATATTATTATTATTAAATATTAAATTAAGTAAAATTTGATGAAGATCAAAAAAATGAAAATTTCGAGTTTCATTATTATTACGTATTACAAAAATTATTATTACGTATTACAAAAATATAGCTATATATAGATATATATATAGAACAAGTATAAATAATTATATACATCAAAAAAAAGCATTATTGGATTTGAAAGAAATAATAAAAAACCACAATTTAGCTATAAAATATAAAAGTGTCATTTATTTTATTTGAGCTATTCAAAATCATTAACCAATTGGTTTTGGAACTGATTAATTGCCTTTTATTGTTATTGTAATAAAAGACATTTCAAGAACTGCTAGGATCTCCAAACCATGCTATCCAAGACTTGACTTTCCATAAAATCAAAAGGACGAATTACTAAAATAGCTTTTAGAAAAGTCATTTATCTTGGTGCTTTTAACAAATTAAGGACTAGTCTTTTGACTATTTTAAAAAGAAAATTAGATGTATTCTTTTTTTTTTTCATTTTGAAAACCTGACCAATTCCATTTTAAATTCAAAGTTTAATAGAAATAGAAAAAAATATTCATTTTTAAATTAAAAAATGGATATTTTTTTCTATTTCTTTTAGACTATTTTCTTACTTGTAGAAATCCATGTAGAACGACAAAAATAAACTAAACAGATATATAAAAAAGGTACAGTCCTTTTGTTTGTATTTTTGATTTTATCAACTTTAACTTTACTGAATACTGAATTCGATTTATATGGTATATCAGATTTTATAGATATAGATTTGAATGAATAAGAACACTAATAAAATAAATAACGAACTATATAATTAATAGGAAAAAACAATTGGTTTTGAACACTAGATGTCTTTGACATCCAACTATAGCAATTACAAATTTATTCTAATTTTTTGAATGGCCGTTCCAAAAAAACGTACTTCTATATCAAAAAAACGTATTCGTAAAAATATTTGGAAAAAGAAAGGATATTGGGCAGCATTGAAAGCTTTTTCGTTAGGTAAATCTCTTTCTACAAGAAGTTCAAAAAGTTTTTTTATACAACAAATAAATAATCAAGGATTGGAATAATTTTTGTTGTTGTAACTGAAAAAACAATCAGTCTAAGTCTAATTTGGTTATAATTGGAAATTTTTTCTAATTTCGAATTCGAAATTAGAAAAAATTTATAAAATATTTTTTTTTATAAAATTATTAATATTTATTAGAATATAATAAATATTAATACTTTTGCACTAAATAGTAATACTTTCCACTTTATTTATATACTTACTACATACTTACTACTTTTCCTTTAAAATAATAATATTATAAAAAAAGAATACTAAATACTAAAAAAATTTATAGAAATATATTAACTTATTAACTTATAAAAATATATAAACTAAAAAATTCAAAATATATAAACTAAAAAATTCAAAATATCCAAATATTTTTTTTAAAAAACAAATATTTCGATAGCAATATGAAATTAAATTCCTTTTCCTTTATATAAGAAAAAAAGAATTCTTTTGTCTCCTCTTTTGAATATGCTTTATCGTTTTTAGGATGGGGAAAATAAGAATCCCCATCAATTCGATAATAAAAATAAAAAGGATTTTTCTTTTATTTCTATTCTTATATTTTATATGTTTTATACTAAATATATATTATATACTATATAAGAATACTTATTTGATAATACTTACAAATAAAATCCTTTTTATTCTATTTATTAGTTTATTCAAAAAATGCAAATGAGAAAGAACGTTTTGGGTTTTATCCATGGATTGAAATCATAAGTATCAAGTTATAATAATTGAATTTTATTCAAGCATAAAATAAAAAAAAATATATATTATATATATAAAGGATTTTTTTTTAAAGCCTTACGTTACGTTAAAATTCCTAATTTTAAAATTTTTAAACAAATTTTATTCATCAATTTTCATTTGAATCTTTCCTAAATAGATATAAGATCTATTTCATTAAATTTATTCTTTCAATGTCGACGATTGAATAAAAATAGGTTCTTAGGTTATTATGATTTCGAACAAGCCGCTATGGTGAAATCGGTAGACACGCTGCTCTTAGGAAGCAGTGCTAGAGCATCTCGGTTCGAGTCCGAGTGGCGGCATGGCATCTTCTAAGAGAGTAAGTCCTATATTGAATTCCATTCCCGATCTCAATTATTACCTTATAATTGAGATTGAGGAACTTCCTTTTTTAAATTTCAAAAATTTTATGATATTTTCAACTTTAGAGCATATATTAATTCATATATCCTTTTCCGTCGTTTCAATTGTAATTACAATTCATTTGATAACCTTGTTAGTTCATGAAATGATAGGACTATATGATTCGTCAGAAAAAGGGATGATAGCTACTTTTTTCTGTATAACAGGATTATTAGTTACTCGTTGGATTTATTGGAGACATTTACCATTAAGTAATTTATATGAATCATTAATCTTTCTTTCATGGAGTTTCTCCATTATTCATATGATTCCGTATTTTAAAAAATGGAAAAACTATTTCAATTTAAACGTAATAACCGCGCCAAGTGTTATTTTTACCCAGGGTTTTGCTACTTCGGGTCTTTTAACTGAAATGCATCAATCCGAAATATTAGTACCCGCTCTTCAATCCCATTGGTTAATGATGCACGTAAGTATGATGGTATTGAGCTATGCCGTTCTTTTATGCGGATCATTATTATCAGTAGCTCTTCTAGTCATTACATTTCGAAAATTCATAAGGATTCTTGGTCAAAGCAATGATTTAGTAAATGAGCTATTTTCTTGGGGCGAGATTCAATACGTAAGAGAAAAACAGAATATTTTACCAAAGACTTCTTTTCTTTCTTCTAGAAATTATTACAGGTTTCAATTGGTTCAACAATTGGATCTTTGGAGTTATCGTATTATTAGTCTAGGGTTTATCTTTTTAACCATAGGGATTCTTTCAGGCGCAGTATGGGCTAATGAAGCATGGGGGACATATTGGAATTGGGATCCAAAGGAGACTTGGGCATTTATTACTTGGACCGTATTTGCAATTTATTTACATATTAGAACAAATCAAAATTGCGAAAATGTAAATTCCGCAATTGTGGCCTCGATGGGTTTTCTTATAATTTGGGTATGCTATTTTGGGGTTAATTTATTAGGAATAGGGTTGCATAGTTATGGTTCATTTCCATTACCATCTAATTGAATTGAAGAAAGGCCTTGACAAATACAAAATAAACATAGGATGGCATAAGTGTATATAAGAAAACTTCGTGTAATCCAGCACAAACCCTTTAATGGAAATGAAGTAATTCAAAGGGTTCACGCTGGATTACATACCTGATTCTAATATAATGGAATTCCCAATTTATTTTACTCAAACTTAAGTTAAGAGAAGAAAGAGAAGAAAAAGGACTTATTTTTCATTGTACAACAAAATTTTTAAAATCATAGACTTTCCGTTTGATTTTTTGGTTTACTCACAAAAACTATGGATAAGAATAATTTGATAAAAGAGCTTCGACTTTATCAACTGATAGTGAGAAAACGAAATCCGGATAAATGCCAATAGTTATTATTGGTAAAAAAATACAGATCGAAACAAATAATTCTCGCGGCCCCGAATCGACAAAATAAGAGTTTGGAGCATTAAAAAGCTTGTATCCATAGAACATCTGTCGTAACATAGATAATGAATAAATAGGAGTTAATATGATTCCAATTGCCATTACAAAAGAAATTAATATTTTTGTCATTAAAAGATATTTTTGACTAGTAAGTATTCCAAAAAATACTAGCAATTCCGCAACAAAACCGCTCATGCCCGGTAATGCAAGAGAAGCCATTGATAAGATACTAAAAGTTGTAAATATTTTTGGAATTGTGATAGCCATTCCGCCCATTTCATCGAGATAAACAAGACGTATTCTATCATAACTCGTTCCTGCCAAGAAAAAAAGCGCGGCGCCAATAAAGCCATGAGATATTATTTGTAAAATGGCTCCGTTGATTCCTGTATCGCTTATAGAACCAAGTCCTATAATTATGAAACCCATATGCGATACAGAGGAATAAGCTATTCTTTTTTTTAAATTACGTTGCCCAGGAGATGTTGAAGCTGCATAGATTATTTGAATTGTTCCGACTATGATTAACCAAGGAGAAAATATAGAATGGGCATGATGGAATAATTCCATATTGATTCGAACCAATCCATACGCCCCCATCTTTAATAAGATTCCAGCTAGAAGCATACAAGTACTGTAATGCGCTTCTCCATGAGTGTCCGGTAACCATGTATGTAAGGGTATAATCGGCAATTTGACAGCAAAAGCAATAAAAAATCCAATATAGAATAGCATTTCGAGTGCTACAGGATACGATTGATTAGCCGATGTTTCAAAATTTAATGTTGGTTCTAATGAACCAGATAAACAAACACCTAGAATTCCCATTAATAAAAAGGCGGAACTTCCGGCAGTGTACAAAATAAATTTTGTAGCTGAATACAAACGTTTCTTTCCTCCCCACATAGATAGAAGTAAATAAACTGGAATTAATTCTAATTCCCACATAATGAAAAAAAGTAAAAGATCTTGAGAAGAAAATGGTCCTATTTGACCGCTATACATTGCTAACATCAAGAAATGGAATAATCGGCACTCTCGAGTAACCGGCCGAGCCGCTAAAGTAGCTAAAGTCGTGATAAACGCCGTCAGCAAAATAGGTCCTATAGAAATTCCATCTATTCCCAATCTCCAGGAAAAATTCAAAAAATCGATCCATTTATAATCCTCTGTCAGTTGAATTAATGGATCGTCCAATTGGAAATGAT